AATATTTAGGTATAGATATTACCTCCTTTTTCTCCTTTCAAATAAATTGCAATGATTGAAGTTTTTCTATTTGGAATCGTGTTAGGTCTAATTCCTGTTACTTTGGCTGGATTATTCGTAACTGCATATTTACAATATAGGCGTGGTGATCAATCGGACCTTTGATTAATTACTATAGCTTTTTTTTTAATTGACCTCCTACTTTCTTTAATACAAAGGAGGTCAAATTCAGATTGCGGTTCAAGTTAGTGAAGCTCTTTCAGTCTAATTTGATCTAAGAAAAATAAGGACGAAATCACGCTCTGTAGGATTTGAACCTACGACATCGGGTTTTGGAGACCCGCGTTCTACCGAACTGAACTAAGAGCGCTTTCTTATCAGAAAAGAGAAGACTGTAAAGACACTTTTTTTAACCCTAGTTTAATGATAATGAACGATTATATAATATATATAATTGGATATTGGAATCGATCTTAATTAATCCCTTGTTACTGCTCAACGAAGAAGTAATAGGTAGGGATGACAGGATTTGAACCTGTGACATTTTGTACCCAAAACAAACGCGCTACCAAGCTGCGCTACATCCCTCCAATTGGTCTACAGTGTCATTGTATAGAATTCCTGTTTTGTTTTCCACATCGTTATTTCCTCCATTGATATATACAATTTATATGGGCATTTCGTCTTTTTGGTCCCATTTAACATATAATAATAGTAAAAGAAAAGTCTTATATACGTATGAAATACGTAACGGAACCTGTCGTAAAAATAAATGAGTAATTTTCGGGAATGCTCGGGAAGAGAGGAACGTTTTTTTATATTAAAAAAAAATTTTTATTTACTGGATAGTTGTACATTTCAATTTGAATTGGGGATTCCGTGTACAAGGTTCTTAACTGCATATGCATCTGATCATTTATGTATTACCATTTTAGATTACAAAAAAGAAGGAAGGAGATTTTTCAATGCGAGATCTAAAAACATATCTTTCCGTGGCACCGGTATTAAGTACTCTATGGTTCGGGTCTTTAGCAGGTCTATTGATAGAGATTAATCGTTTTTTCCCAGATGCATTGACATTCCCCTTTTTTTGATTCTAGTTATTGATACGGTACCAAATAACGTAGATTCGAGATACAATTAAATATTTGTGACTAATCCTTTGCCCCCTTTTTCTCTTTTTTACCTTTTTCCTTTTAGAAGAAGAGGGAGGAAAGAGAAGAAAAGGTGTATTCAACAGCTTCGAGACTTGGGTTCAAGTTTGAATTAAAAAAATTATTCAATTCAAAAATTAACTAGGGATGGAGGTAGAATAAACAGGGTGGGGCCTAGATCTAGGACAAGACTCTTATATAAGGTACTTATTAAATGTAAATGAAATACTGTGATTTGAATTTGAAATAAAGTTTAGAAATTTTTTTAGTATATTGATTGCAGCGAAAGTTTGCATAATTGGATTTCAAGTTAATAACTTCTATTTATCCTTCCTTACTTCTTCTTCGTTTCGGATCGAAAATAGAAGAGTTGAGTAAATCAAAAATCCAAAGGGGGTTCATGGCCAAGGGAAAAGATGTCCGAATAACGGTTATTTTGGAATGTACCGGTTGTGTTCGAAACGGTGTTAATAAGGTATCAACGGGTATTTCCAGATATATTACTGAAAAGAATCGTCACAACACGCCTAATCGATTGGAATTGAGAAAATTCTGTCCATTTTGTTACAAACATATGATTCATGGGGAGATAAAGAAATAGATCGAATCGAGCAGATGTATGTAACCCTTCCAAGGAAGGGTAAAAATGACATTCTATATAGAACATAGTTAAATATTATATATATAACATAATTAAATATAAACAAACCAAATCCTATTTATTCTAATTCATTTTAGATCCGACCAAAATAGGATTTTCGGGATAAGGAATAAACTAAACAAACCATGGATAAATCCAAGCGGCCTTTTCTTAAATCCAAGCGATCTTTTCGTAGGCGTTTGCCCCCGATTCAATCGGGGGATCGAATTGATTATAGAAACATGAGTTTAATTAGTCGATTTATTAGCGAACAAGGAAAAATATTATCTAGACGGGTGAATAGATTGACCTTGAAACAACAACGATTAATTACTATTGCTATAAAACAAGCTCGTATTTTATCTTTGTTACCTTTTCTTAATAATGAGAAACAGTTTGAAAGAACCGAGTCGACCACCAGAACTGCGGGTCTTCGAGCCAGAAATAAATAGGCTTACTCTTTCTTCACTTGACTAAAAAAAAGTAAAATCCAAACTCAAACGTAGATTGATGTTTTGTTCGAAAAATATAGATATAGATTTAATTATCGTGTCCTAAGAAAAAAAAGAATCGGGCAAGAATAAAGATTTTTTTTTAGTGTGTTCATTCAGTTTTACTATTTTTTTATCATATTTATTTTGACTTTACCCTCCCGGAGTTCATTCTCCGGGGAACTCCGTTTAAATTATTCCGGTGGATTCTTTCCAATCTACTTCTTTTATGATCTCATTGGAAATCATATAAAGACAATTTATATTTGATATAGCTATTTGTGCAAGTATTTTACGATTCAGAAGAACCTGTTTCTTATATAGGTCGTGTATTAATCTACTATAACTATAGGATACCCCTATTTCACGAATTACTGCGTTTATTCGAGTGATCCACAAACGGCGAAAATTTCTCTTTTGCTTATCCCTATCCCGATGCGACGAAACCAAAGCTCTTATTTTCTGTTGAGTAATTGTTCGAGTAAGTCTTGAATGAGCCCCTCGAAAGCTTGATGCAAATAAACGAATTTTTGTTCTACGTCTCCGAGCTATATTTCCCCGTCTAATTCTGGTCATTGAATAAATGAAACTTTGACGAATAACTAATAGATTTCCTTTCTTTCAGTTATTCTTTTTCCCTTTCCTAGTCTATTAATAACAAAGCTTTTTTCCAATGTATAAACTAAAAATTCCAATGACTTTGGCTACTATAACCTTCCCGACCGCTATTTTTATTTTTTCTAGACATTTAACTTCGAAATAAGAAATTTAATTTTACTAGGTATCAAACTATAATAAATAAAAAATATAAATGGATAAAGAAATAGTGGCTTCCTTCGTTTATATGGTTACTTCTTAAACGGTAAGGTTTTCTCTATACACCGGAGCCTTTACTTCATTTAATCAATGTTATTGGTAACTTGTATAGTTCACATTCTTTGGCTCTACCCATGAATTATCCAGTAATAGGTCTTTCACGATTAGATCTACTTACACAGTAACGGTATTTAATTATGAAAGTTGGCTGGGTAGCTAACCCTGTTAGTCCGTTCTTGCAAGAGGGGCCTAAGTTTTATGTTTTTATTTTTAAGTAGGATTTTCTCCGCTTAATGGATAACCATTTGCTACCAATGGAGAATTGCTTCTCATCTTAAATTGAGGTGATTGGATTTGCACCAATGGAAACCATAAATTTCATACACAATAGAATGGATAGATTCTTTTTTTTTATACTGAATTGAACGGACTTATTTTTCTATTCTATCCTATTCCCCGGTACTGATCATTGATACTAGAAAAGGTTTTTTTATCCCAGCTCATGATCTGAACGAGTCGCACATACACCCTAGTACATGTTCCTCGACGCTGAGGGCATCCCCGAAGCGCGGGGGATTTTGTGACATTTCTGATTGGCTGTCTTGTATTTCTAATAAGTTGTTTAATAGTTGGCATGTTGAATCATATAATATAAATAATGGGCTGGTTTAGATCGATCCTAACCTGATGATTTTTAATTACTTCTATTTAATTTTCTAGTAAATTCAGCAAAAATATAAAATAGGAAATCGAGAATTTGCGCGAAAAAAATCCGGGCTTTTCACTCAACCACTGCTACAACATCAACAATTCCATAAGCTTGGGCTTCTGTTGCTGACATAAAAACATCTCTTTCCATGTCTTCCGAGACAACCCATAAGGGTTTGTCCGTTCTTTGTACATAAACCCTTGTGAGGGTTTCACGCAGTTTTAGCAGCTCTTCCGCTTCCAGGATAAATTCTCCCGTTTGTGCCTCATAAAAAGAACTAGCAGGTTGATGAATCATTACCCTGATGGTATAACAAAAGAGGGGTTCCTCTATTTTGCATGATGAATAGAAAAGAAAGATAAAAAATAAAAAAAAAAAGATAGAATTGAACAACCACAACCGTACGGGCATCTTTTATGCATTGCATACGGCTCTATAATAAAATTGACCTTTACCTTCCATCAAAGAAAAAAATAGGATCTATCAGACCCAGATCGGTAAATGATCAAATTACCACCCTTCCTTTCGTAGGAGTTCAAAAATACTATGATGGTTCCGTTGCTTTATATATATTAATTATTTGGTTTGTCTGTGTTTCAGCAATCCCAAAGTTGCTTTTTGTAAAATTAAATAAAAAAATAATTTTTTTTTTTGAACTCTTTCATAATACAACTAAGCCCCCGGTGTGAAAATAAAAAAGTTTGTGACGCTGAACTGGAATCTCCAATATAAAAAACAGGAAATACCTTTTATCTCATACTACTCTCTCGATACATAATCAAATGTTTTGAAAAAACAATAAAAATTGTTTTATTTTGATATCGAATTCAAAGTGCCATGCTATTATTACTTAATATTCATATGGCGAAGGCATAGTCTTATTTTTTTCTCTCAAATAAAAACCTCATTGGCGCCGAGCGTGAGGGAATGCTAGACGTTTGGTAATTTCTCCTCCGGCCAATATAAAAGATCCCATTGAAGCGGCTAATCCCATGCATATTGTCTGTACATCTGGTAGCACAAATTGCATTGTATCATAAATAGCCACTCCAGGGATAACCCATCCGCCGGGAGAGTTTATAAACAAATAGAGATCTTTGGTATCATTCTCTATACTGAGATATACCATAAGACCAATAAGTTGGTTCGAGATCTCGCTATCAACCTCTTGTCCTAAAAAAAGTAATCTT